CCCGTAATCGTAAGAAAGTAGGTTTTTTTGCTATGGGCCTAGCAAAAGAAAAATTAGGATAGGATCCTATAAGATCTCCTCCCTTCAAAATCGGACGTGAAAGTTTCCTTTCATCCGGCTCAAGTAGTTACACCAAATAAAGATAACGAACGGGGTTACCACTTTCAAATTTATTTGCTAAAAGTCCCTCCAAAACAAGACCTACCCTTTACTCAAGTTCTCAATAAAGACCAAGTAAGATTTCATTTATTCATTCTTTTTTCTTTTCCTTTTTATTTAGATTTTCTTTTCTTAATTCTTTCGTTTATATTTAGTCAATTATCAAAATTACGAGATAAATGAAATTGAAATTCTTGAGTAGTCTCCTTCCCTTCGAAGGACTAATTCCAAGTACCTTGGAATTCTTGAGGGATTGACTTGTCTATGTATTATTCCATTCGATCTTTTAGGTCTCTACTTCACCTCGACGGTTATGCCACGATGCCCTTCTTCAAACTTTCAAATTAAAGCCTCTATCCGATGCTCTTAAAGCCTATATGCGATGTATAGACTTCTGCAACCATGACCTATTTGTTTACTTAAACATAATTTCTTTCTAAAAAAAAGAGGGGCAATGCTTAATTTCAGAAACGAAAGAAGTCTGTTTTCACGAGGTACAACTAGAAATTCCTATTTATTTGGGACTGAATCGACCATAGACCAATTCCCTTTTTATTGGGTAGTATTGAATACACCCAAAATTCTGAGCTCCATCTTACTCCTCCCAAGAGACATGTCAGATCCAGGGCATCCTAATTCGATTATCGATTAAATGGGATGACAGTTTTTCATTTCAAATCTGTAAAATAAAAATTTCGATCAAATCACACATCGCAGTATACTAGGCCCTCCAATTCTTTAATAGATTTATCTAAAAGATTGGCGATAAAACTAGGAAGACGTTTCAAATACCACACATGGGTTACTGGGCATGCCAATTTGATGTAGCCCATTTGATATCTGCGTATCCGAGAATTAACAAATTCGACTCCGCATTGTTCACAAAAATTTAGGTCTTCTTTTTCATCTCCGATTCCTCGATAATTTCCACAAGCACAAATTCCACTTTTTATAGGACCAAAAATCCTTTCACAGAATAATCCCTCTTTTTCAGGTTTATTGGTCTTGTAATGAAAAGTATAGGGTTTTGTCACCTCTCCAACAAGCTCTCCGTTAGGTAGGATTTTATTGGCCCAAGCACTTATTTGTTGAGGAGAAACTGATCCAATTCGTAGTTGTTGATGTTTATACCGATCGATCATAGAAGAAAAATTATGATTAATTTCGATTAAGCTTCCTTCCTATTAATCTGGAAGTTCTTCTCAGACACAAAGAAATGATTCAGTTCCAAAGCTAAAGATCGTAGTTCTCGAACGAGCAATCGAAAAGATTCTGGAGCATCCTCGGGTTTAGGTATTGTTCCTCCAACGATCGTAGTACCAAGTACTTCTTGACGAGCTTTAATATGATCAGATTTATAAGTAAGCATCTCTTGTAGAATATGAGAAACACCAAATCCCTCTAGAGCCCAAACCTCCATTTCTCCTATACGTTGTCCTCCTTGCTTGGCCCTTCCTCTAAGGGGTTGTTGTGTAACAAGTGCATAATGCCCACTGGAGCGTCCATGTATTTTATCATCAACCTGATGAATTAATTTCAAGATATAAGGCTTTCCTATTATAACAGGCTGTTCAAAAGGATTTCCTGTTCTTCCATCAAATATTCTGCTTTTTCCGGGATACTCAGGTTCAAAGACCCATGGATTAGCTGTTTGCTTGCTGGCTTCATATAATTCAGAAAACACTAATTTTCTCGAAGCCTCTTGTTCATATCTCTCATCAAAAGGCGCTATTCGATAATGTCTATCTAGCAGATCTCCCGCTAACCCCAGCGAACATTCAAATATCTGTCCTACATTCATTCGTGAAGGTACTCCTAATGGGTTGAAGACCAAATCAACAGTTCTTCCATCTTGCAAATAAGGCATATCTTGTCTAGGCAAAATTTTTGAAACGATACCTTTATTTCCATGTCTTCCAGCTACTTTATCGCCTACTTTGATTTCACGTTTCTGTAAAATATATACACGAATTGTTTCTGGCTTAGAATCCGAACCCCTTTTTTTCTGGACCCATCTAACATCAATAACTCGGCCCCTACCACCTGTAGGGAGTTTTAGACAAGTTTCCTTTGAACTCGACACCTGAATGCCAAGTATGGCTCGTAATAACCTATCTTCAGGGGCATACGATGACTCTTTTGCCATCTGAGGCGTTAATTTACCTACTAAAATATCGCCCGTCTCTACCCACGATCCCAGCGCCACAATTCCGTTTTTGTCTAAATTTCGGAGTAAATGGGCTTCTAGATGGGGTATTTCGTTAGTGATCCTTTCGGAACCTTGACTTGTCACATGAGCCTGAATTTCATATTTCCGTATGTGAAAAGAAGTATAAATATCTCCATATACCAGACGCTCGCTAATGAGTACCGCATCTTCAGAATTGTAACCCTCCCACGGCATATAAGCTACTAATACGTTTTTACCCAAAGTGAGTTCGCCACCAACTGTAGCGGCACCATCTCCTAAAATTTGTCCCTTTTTAATGCACTTATCCCGCTGAACCCGACCTTTTTGATGCATACAAGTATTTTTGTTAGAACGTTGATACACAACTAATGGAATATTGAAAATATCCCCATTGCCTAATAAAAAAATTTTGTCAGTCTCGTTATAAATGATCCTTCCCTCATGTTCGGCTATAACAGAAACTCCTGAATCTAGAGCCACCTGTCGTTCCGCTCCAGTTCCAACAATGCATTTCTCGGACTGAGAAAGCGGAACTGCTTGACGTTGCATATTAGAACTCATTAAAGCTCGATTCGCGTCATTATGCTCGATAAAAGGAATAAGGGAAGCTCCAATAGAAAAATATTGGAAGGGAAAAATACTGCGAAGATGAACCTGTTCCCATGCAATAGTCAGGAATTCTTGACGATATCGAGCTGGAACAACCTGTTCTTCCTGAATACCTCGACTCAGTGCCAAAGAATTTCCTGCTGCGATCATATAGTATTCATCCCTATTTGGTGATAAATAAAACATCCGGTTTTTTTTTGATTTTGATTCTTCAAAGATTTCATAAAACGGGCTTTCTAGAGAGCCCCAATGACCAATTTTCGCATGAATTGCTAAGGATCCAATAAGCCCAACGTTGATTCCTTCAGACGTGTCAATTGGACAAATGCGTCCATAGTGACTAGGATGGATATCTCGTATCCGAAAATTCGCAGTTCGCCCTGTCAATCCTCCAGGTCCCAAATAACTCAACTTTCTCCCATGAACTGTTTGTGTCAATGGATTAGTTCGATCTAAAACTTGAGATAATGGGTGTAACCCGAAAAAGGATTCATAAGTAGTTGTTAATGGAGTTGAAGGTACCAAACTCTGAGGAGTCGGTATCAATTTATGTCTAATTGCTCCACATATAGTGCCTCGAACCATATTTTCTAAACGAACCAAAGCCAATCCAAATTGATCTTGTAAGAGATCCGCAACCGAACGAATACGCTTATTTTTTAAATGATTCATATCATCAAGCGTGCCCATTCCAAATTTCATTCCAATCAAATAATCCGCAGCCGCCAATATATCTCTCGGTAACAAAAATGTATTAGTGGGAGGTAGATCAAGATTCAATCTCTGGTTCATATTTCGTCGACCAATCCTTCCTAATTCACATCTTTGTTGAAAGAATTTTTTTTGTAATTCCTTACATAGAGATTCAGAAAATACTGGATCTCCGCCTACACACGTAAATTGTTGATAAAACTCCAAAATAGCAGTTTCCTTTGACCCTATTTTTTTTTTCTCCTTCTCATTTAGAAAAGACAAGAAAATCTCAGGGTAGCAAACATTTTCTAAAATTTCCCTTAGATTCAAACCCATAGCTGATGATAGAACTAGAATAGAGATTTTCTGTTTCCTACTTACACGAGCCCATATCCTTGCTTTTTTATCAATCTCTAATTCAAATCTTCCTCCCCAATCTGATATTATGGTGCCGCTATATACCGAAATTCCGTTATGGTCCGCTTCGGACCGATAATAGATACCGGGGCTTTGCAAGATTTGATTGATCGCAGTTCTGTATATTCCATTTACTATAGAGGTTCCCAGGGAATTCATTAGAGGAATCTTTCCAATAAAAAGGCTTTGTTTTTGCATATCCCTACTGGTTTTCCACATTAATCTCGCGGATACATATAATTCAGAAGAATATGTGATTGCTTCATATACAGCATCTCTTTCTTTTATCAATGGTTCCACCAATTGATATGTTTCCGCAAATAATTGGAATTCAATTTCTTGCTCTGTATCTTCAATTTTTGGAAACTTATAAAGTTCTTCGGTTAAGCCATGATCAATAAACCTACAAAACCCTTCAAATTGTATCTGATTAAACCCAGGTATTGTAAACGTTCCCCCATTTCCATCCCCCAGCATTTTGAATTTCTCATTTATCGAAAAAATCCCATTATTGAATCATTCTTTATCCAAAAATATGGATCGATCTAGCAACGATGGAATTGAATATTCTGTTTACTAAATCACATGAAATTTTATCCTAGTAGGAACATCGGAATAAAGAGCAAATTGGAATTTGAAACAGATACAATACAAATGGAAAGAAAATGAAAAATTTGACTTAACTTAGACTTATTTTATGGAGTTTTAGCTTTGTATAAAATAGCAAAAGTTATTTCATTTTTACCACTATTATGATATTACATATTACAATCCGATTAGATACCAGCAAACTAAACGTATTCCGGATTTGGTCTGTTTGATGAGAGAAAGACATAATAATCAGAAAAACGAAAAAGTTGATTAATATTTCATTTTTCATCGATTCAGTTAAAAAAAAGATTCGCATATAATATAAAGGAGACGTTTTTACCTAATTTTTTAGTCTAATTCATATAATATGATTTAAGTGCGTAAGAAGACTTGTATTTATTAAACATGTTCAGATATGACTCTAGCTATCTATACATATCTCCTCCTTTATTGAATTTCTATTCGGGACAGCCTATGTCGTGTTCTATCAAAGTTACTATTTTCTATAGATAAAAATCATATACAGAACAGTTAAGATATTTGATTAGATATCTGTAAAACGATTTAGGTTCTGGCTGGGGTTTACATATATGCATAATTCCTATTATAATATTAATATAACTGAGAAGAGTTTTTTTTTAATCTTGATTAGTTATGTATTAATTTGGATTTTTTATATCATTAGGGAAAGACAATTTTTTAAATTGTAGATTAAAATCCGAGAATCGTTCATGAATTCACAGTCACATAGTTACTGGTCCCGATTTGTCATGAATTTTTGCTTTTCTTTTGTTACTGAAAAGCCACATTTTTTTCTCAACTCAATCTAAAAAGAAAAGGGGAGGTATTTTTAGCTATTTTGTATCGTCTTGGCGGCATGGCCGAGCGGTAAGGCGGGGGACTGCAAATCCTTTTTCCCCAGTTCAAATCCGGGTGTCGCCTGATCAACAAAACCTTCGAAATACCCCTATTGTTTTGCTGATTTAACTTGCCAAATTTGCCCTCAACGTAATCCCAACGGAAGAAAAGGATTCTTGATACTTGCTTGATTCTAAACATCTGAAAGTTCTGTCCTCTAAAGTGCTGTAAATCCTTTCGTCTCGGATTCAAGGCAAGTTTCTAGTAGTGGGGAATTTTTAAATCTTAATCTGATAGCCCTTACACTACTAATGCAATGTCTACTGATTGGATCTTAAAGTAGAGTGAATACTCAAGAGGAAGTTAATTAGTAATTGCAGAAATGGCGTAAGGTACTTTGTCTACAGACTCATAAAAATCTCTGAGTACTGGGGCATTCAATCAATCAATACTAATTAGATTGATTGAATGGATTAATTTGCCTTTTTTACTTTTTTATAGAAAAAAACGAAGTTCTTTTAGGGAATTCCTATTCTTGACTAGACTGTCTTACCATTGTTTTACATAGAGAATGGGGAGAAGGTAAGATACAGATTCGATCAAATGGAAAAAAAGAGGGGTATGTAATAAATAGCGATCCATCTTGATTCTATCTTTTTTAGACGTTTGAGTTAAGGAATAAACAAAACAGATTATTGTTCCTACATGTTAGAAAGATTTTCTTGATACTTCCAAAAGCGTCGCTGCTTGTTTTGCTTGTACTTAATCTTTACCGATTCTACTACAAATCGTATACTAACTTATTAGAATTGAATTGGATTTATTAGATCGTTTCATCAATGGTATGGAGCAAAATCCTTTTTTGACTCTGTGCCAATAATTCTACTATTATTAGTGACTAATAATGGAATAATTCCTTCATATTCATAGAGATAGGGGATAGAATTCACATGGATATAGTAAGTCTCGCTTGGGCTGCTTTAATGGTAGTCTTTACATTTTCCCTTTCACTCGTAGTATGGGGAAGAAGTGGACTCTAGAGTCGAGGTACTACGAATTGAAGAATCAAACTGCATCAATTGAAGTCTAGTAGAGTAATGTAGTCTATGAATATTCAAATATATATTGAATAACAATAATCCTGTATATGAATAAGAACTTTCTATATTATTTCATATATTCATATATATATGACTTCTATTCTATATATGAATAATCAAAAAAATACGAATAATATCATTTCAATCAAACAAATAAGGAATGAATACAAATGATTGGAAATCCGTTTCTAACCAAATTCTTCCTAAAATTTATATTTTGATAAACCCCGCTCTTAACAGTGTTATAGATCTAGACAATGCGGAAGAGTGTAAACCTTTTTAACCTTTCTATTTGCCTTTTTATTTGTTCTGTTTCCCCCTTTACTGTTTAAAACCATTTAAAGAGAAAAGAAAGCGGTTCGGTTATTAAACATTCAATTAAGTGAATACATCTCGATAATTCATATATACATGTAGGAAAATACATATTTAGATTGTAGATTGATCTATATTAAGATTAAGCCGCCTACATCGTTATCCAGTACAAATACACTACATAACAATAATATAATAGAGAGTATGGTAGAAAGATTCCTATTTCTTTCTACCATACTCATACTATCGAATCTCATAGAATACTGTTGATTCTAGTCCGCTCATTTCATTTAAGACACCAAATTGGAATTCTTTTCATTTTTCATTTTGTTTCTTCAATCATTCACAAGAATTAAGAAGTCAAGTTTCATTCAACTTTATCGCCCTGACTTTGACTGATAGTTTTTACGTATATTATAAGCAAAAAGGCAGTAGGAACTAGAATGAACAGTGCAGTAGCAATAAATGCGAGAATATTTACTTCCATAATCTCACTATTTATTTGATTTTTCTTTACTTCGCAATAACTCGGGATTTAATCCCATAGAGATGATAACTCTTTCGCCTGTAAATGAAATATCATGAATAACAATATCTGAACTATGAAACCGATTCATCGTCGAGAATTAAATAGTATAACATAGGAAGATCCTTTATCCATACCGAATCAAAAATTTCTTGACTTTCTTTTTTATTGATCACTTTTTCCATTCTTTCTTTTCTCTAAACGACTGCTTTCTCATCTGATGAAGTCTCATCTAAACGCCTTTACGCTTACATTGGTTACAAACAAACCCAAACAAAGGATAAAAGCAAAAAAAAAAAAAGAAAAATGAAGAAGGATCCCTTGGGAATGACATTATGCTATTTGTCCTCTTTTTACAGAAAACAGAAAAAGGAGAGAGAAATTTATGTATTTTTTTTTTGTATTAGTATTACATTTTGATCCGTCGGGACTGACGGGGCTCGAACCCGCAGCTTCCGCCTTGACAGGGCGGTGCTCTGACCAATTGAACTACAATCCCAGGGAAATAAAGTATACGGTATACATAGTCTTATGATTTCATTCAAAGACTTTCTATTTAGATTAGAATCGTCATCTTATAACAGAGACGTGAGTGATATATATATCAATGCTTTTTAGTGCGAACAGCAAGGATTACGAGTAATCCTTTACTTATTTCCAAATCGATTGATAATCGTTCTTTCAATGAAAAAAATAATAAAGTAATGGAAAGAAAAAAACTCTTTTTTTTTCTTAAACTTTATACTTACAGATCATGATATGAATCTAGATCATCAGCAAGATCCTAATCTTTTTTGAAAAAAAAAAAAAGGAAAAGAAAAGAGCCAAACAAAAAATAGCGGGTGAGACAACAATTTTCCTTTTTTTTTCTTTCGTATCGGGCATTTCTGGAGAACAAAGGGGTTATATCATTTCATGTGTGTGAATTAACGAATTATTGGGCCGAGCTGGATTTGAACCAGCGTAGACATATTGCCAACGAATTTACAGTCCGTCCCCATTAACCGCTCGGGCATCGACCCAGGAAGAATAAATTCTGGGCTTACTGAGAATCCCTGATCAATTTTTCCTTTCGTAATACCTTACCCCCAGGGGAAGTCGAATCCCCGCTGCCTCCTTGAAAGAGAGATGTCCTGAACCACTAGACGATGGGGGCATAGTTGCCCGACCACCAGCACACTATGCTCATAGTATGAGCAGTTTTTTGAAATTGTCAATATACAATAGAATGATATGGTCTGACTAGATCCGAAGTATTTTTTCGTCTTTCATGATTCCATATAATTTTTTGTCTATTTCTGAATCATTCATTAGAATCGCTATTCTATATAAATCTATTTTTTATTATCTACTAAAATTTCCATTTAGAATTTATATTTATGATTTGGACTTTTTTCTAAGAATTTTGTTCATCGAATCTCTTCATCAACTACTCAATAAAATATCTTGAATCTATGTTGAATTCGTAGGTACATGTATCAATCCAATGAATGGACTCAAGACGGACTCTAATTGAATCGACGTCTATCATAACGAAATTCATTGGATTGATATGTATGAAATCCAATGTCAAAAACCTTTTTTATTTGCCCTATATTTCCTAGGTTACCCTATATGCACTAGGTAAATAAAATTGCTGTAAATCCAATTTTTCGTTGGGGAATAAGCCATTATGCAAATAAAATATATATCTAGAAATATGTTATAATTCAATATATTTATATTCACTAAACTCATAGTGGTTTTTTAAGGAATAAAATGAAACAGGCCCTTTTAACTCAGTGGTAGAGTAACGCCATGGTAAGGCGTAAGTCATCGGTTCAAACCCGATAAGGGGCTTTTACCTTAAAACTCTCGTGGGAGTATTCATATTTTAAGCGAGACTAGAGATACTGTTGATATTTGTAATATCAAAAAGTAAGAAAGCGTATAATTCTAAAAATGAATGAATTAGCATAAGTTAGCATTCTAATAAGTTATAGTATAGTAATACTAGTGATAAATTTTCTTTTGAATCGCCAAACACTCCTATTTGACTTTACATTATTTTAATCAAAAAAAAAATTAAAGATTCGAAATCAACAAAAGAAAAAGTAAGTGAACCTAACCCATTGAATTATTATTATATCCACTATCCTGATATTAAAATTCGATATAAAATTCGATATAGATGAAATCGGAACAGTGGGTCTCTCTTTTCATTTTCATATTTCTTTGGGCTCTGCGGAAATCCGTCGATATTTCCGATTAAATCTTTTTACTCCTAGATGCTCTATAGGAATAAATAACTATTCCTTTCTTTCCCATAAAAAAAGTTTCATAACATAAGAGACATAGCAAAGACCTTTTCTATATCCTTCTTTGATTCCAGAACACAGGATAGCTTTTTTTTTTTAGATTATATATTTCGAATTTAGGTACTATAGAGAATCAATATAGAATATTAGGTAGAATTAGATAGAATAAGATTTCTAGATATCTATTAGATCATGGCTTCATGTATCAAAAATTTCCCTATTGTACAGACGAGATTTGTGTTCG